ATAAAATGAATTTTTTCAACTAATCATAAAGACATTGGAACTTTATATTTTATTTTTGGAATATGATCAGGAATAATTGGATCTTCTTTAAGAATATTAATTCGTTTAGAATTAAGACAAATTAATTCCATTATTTATAATAATCAACTATATAATGTAATTGTTACTATTCATGCTTTCATTATAATTTTTTTTATAACTATACCTATTGTAATTGGAGGCTTCGGAAACTGATTAATTCCCATAATAATAGGATGTCCAGATATATCTTTTCCACGATTAAATAATATTAGATTTTGATTACTTCCACCCTCATTAATAATAATAATTTCAAGATTTTTAATTAATAACGGAACAGGAACAGGATGAACAATTTATCCCCCTTTATCAAATAATATTGCACATAATAATATTTCTGTAGATCTAACTATCTTTTCCCTACATTTAGCAGGTATTTCATCAATTTTAGGAGCAATCAATTTTATTTGCACTATTTTAAATATAATACCAAATAATATAAAAATTAATCAAATTCCTTTATTTCCTTGATCCATTTTAATTACAGCTATCCTTTTAATCTTATCATTACCAGTATTAGCTGGAGCTATTACAATATTATTAACTGATCGAAATTTAAATACATCTTTTTTTGATCCAGCTGGAGGAGGAGATCCTATTTTATACCAACATTTATTTTGATTTTTTGGTCATCCTGAAGTTTATATTTTAATTTTACCAGGATTCGGTTTAATTTCACATATTATTAGTCAAGAAAGAAATAAAAATGAAACATTTGGAAATATTAGAATAATTTATGCAATATTAACAATTGGATTACTAGGATTTATTGTATGAGCACACCATATATTCACAATTGGAATAGATGTTGATACTCGAGCTTATTTTACTTCCGCTACAATAATTATTGCTATTCCTACTGGAATTAAAATTTTCAGATGATTAGCAACTATCTATGGATCAAAAATCAATTTCTCCCCCTCAACAATATGAGCATTAGGATTTATTTTCTTATTTACTATTGGAGGATTAACAGGAGTAATTTTAGCTAACTCCTCAATTGACATTATTTTACATGATACATATTATGTAGTTGCACATTTTCATTATGTTTTATCAATAGGAATTGTATTTGCTATTATTGCAAGATTTATTCATTGATTCCCTATCTTTACAGGATTCTCAATAAATAATTTTATTTTAAAAATTCAATTTATTTTAATATTTATTGGAGTTAATTTAACTTTTTTTCCTCAACATTTCTTAGGTTTAAATGGAATACCTCGACGATATTCAGATTATCCAAATAACTTTTTATTATGAAATATAATTTCATCTATTGGATCTATTATCTCAACCTTAAGAATCATCATTCTAATTTATTGTATTTGAAATAGAATATTTTTAAAAAAAATAACAATTTTTAAATTAAATCTTAATAATTCTATTGAATGAATCCACAATTTACCTCCTCTAGAACATTCATATTATGAATTACCTTTAATTATTAATTTCTAATATGACAGAAATAATGTAATGAACTTAAAATTCATCTATAAAGATTAATCTTTTTTTAGAAATCATATCTTGAATAAAACTAAATTTTCAAAATAGAAATTCCCCTTTAATAGAACAATTAATCTTTTTTCATGACCATACTATTTTTATTATTTTAATAATTATATTCATAATTTCTTATATAATAATTTTTATTATTAAAAATAAATTTATTAATATTAAAATTTTAGAAAATCAATTAATTGAATTTATTTGAACTATTTTTCCTCCTATTATTTTAATTTTTATTGCATTACCTTCATTACACTTACTATACCTAATAGATGAAATCAAATCTCCTATTATAACTATTAAAATTTTTGGTCATCAATGATTTTGATCATATGAATATTCAGATTTTTCAAATATTGAATTTGAATCTTACATAATTAATAATTTAAATAAAGAAAACTTCCGATTAATTGAAGTAGATAATAAAACAATTTTACCATTTAAAATAAATATTCGATTATTAATTTCTTCTGATGATGTCATTCATTCATGAACAATCCCAAGTTTAGCAATCAAAATAGATGCAATTCCAGGACGAATAAATCAAATCAATCTATTCCTTAATCGACCAGGATTATTCTTTGGACAATGTTCAGAAATTTGTGGTATTAATCATAGATTTATACCAATTCAAATTGAATCAATTAATCTAAATAAATTTATTTATTGAATTAAAAACTTTTAAATTTACATTAGATGACTGAAAGCAAGTAATGATCTCTTAAATCAATTAATAGTAAATTAGCAATTACTTCTAATGAAAAAAAATTAGTTAAAATACATAACATTAATTTGTCAAATTAAAATTATTAATAAATATTTTTTAATTCCACAAATAGCACCAATAAATTGATTTATACTATTTATATTTTTTATAACTATATTCTTTATAATTTTAACTATTACTTATTTTTATTTCATAAAAATTAATAAATATAAAATAATTAATAAACAAAATATTAAAAATTATAATAAATTTATTTAATATTTTTGATCCATCAACTACAATTATAAATATAAAATTAAATTGAATAAGATCTTTAATAATTATTATTTTAATGCCTAATTTTTTATGAATTATACCTAATCGAATTAATATAATTTTCACAATTACACTAAATATATTAAATAAAGAAATAATAATATTATATAAATCAAAAAAAATTAAATCACCATCATTTATATTTATTTGCCTATTTATTTTTATTTTATTAAATAACTTTATTAGATTATTCCCATATATTTTTTCATCATCAAGCCATATAATTTTTTCAATAACAATAGCATTACCATTCTGACTATTCTATATTATTCTTTCTACTTTTAATAATACTAAAAATATAATTTCACATCTAATTCCACTTAATACACCTATTTATTTAGCCCCTTTCATAACTTTAATTGAAACAATAAGAATTATAATTCGACCTTTATCTTTATCAATCCGATTAACTGCTAATTTAATTGCAGGACATTTATTAATAACCTTACTAAATTTTAATTCATTTATATTTATTATTATTATAATTCAAATATTTATAATAATATTTGAAATATGTGTTGCATTAATTCAAAGATATGTATTTTCAATTCTAACATCACTTTATTCTAGAGAATAATGATAAAAATAAATCAACCTTATTTTATTTTAAATATTAGCCCTTGACCAATTTTAATAGCCATAAATACATTTAATTTAATAATTTCAAATATTATAATTTTAAATTTTAAATTTAATTTTATTAGAATAATAAATCTAATACTAATAATTATAATTGCAACTTTATGATGACGAGATATTATTCGAGAAAGAACTTTCCAAGGAAATCATAATTTTTATATTATAAATCTAATTAAATTAAGAATAATTTTATTTATTATTTCCGAAATATTTTTATTTATTTCATTTTTTTGAAACTTTCTACATAATTCTTTAGCTCCTTCAATTGAATTAGGATTAAATTGACCTCCTAAAAATATTAATTTCTTTAACCCTTTATTAATTCCTCTATTAAATACAGTAATTCTTTTAACATCTAGTTTTACAATTACTCTCACACATTACTATATATTAAATAATTTAAAAAATAAATCTATTAAATTTATAAATTTAACAATTATTTTAAGTTTATATTTTTTACTACTTCAAATATTAGAATATAAACAAGCAAATTTTACATTTTCAGATTCAATTTTTGGTTCATCATTTTACATAGCAACAGGATTTCATGGACTTCACGTAATAATTGGAACAATTTTCTTAATAATTAATTTAATACGAATAATTAAATCACATTTTTCACATATTCATCATATTGGATTTGAACTATCTGCTTGATATTGACATTTTATTGATATTATTTGATTATTTTTATATATAACTTTTTATTGATGAAATAATTAAATTTTATTAATATAAAAAGTATAATTGATTTCCAATCAAAAAGTTTAAATTATTAAATAAAATAATTTTAATTAATCTATTAATTATAAGAATTATTATTATAAGCATATTAATACTATTCACAATAATAATATTAATTAATATAAAAATAAAATTTAATTATAATAAATCATCTCCTTTTGAATGTGGTTTTGACCCATTTAACAAATCACGAATTCCATTCTCATTAAATTTTTACTTAATCGCAATTATTTTCTTAATTTTTGATATTGAATTATCAATTATTATACCAATAATTCTTAACTTCAAAATTTCTAACATAATCAATTTTAATATATTATTTCTAACATTTTTCATATTTATAATTATTACTTTATTTTACGAATGAAAATTTGGATCTTTAAATTGAAAATTATAAAGGATAATAGTTAAAATAAATAACATTTAATTTGCTATTAAAAATTATAAAAAAAATTTATCTTAAATAAATTTAAATAAGAAGTAAAAATTACATATTAATTTCGACTTAATAAATAGATAAATAAAATATCCTTATTTTTAATTGAAACCAAAAAAAAGAGGTTTATTACTGTTAATAATAATATTGAAAAAAAAATTCCAATTAAAAAGATTTTTAAAAAAGAAGCTGCTAACTATCTTTTAAAGCATAAATTGTTTAATCTTTAAATAATAATAATATATATACATATATATAATATTTATTAGTTTAAAAAAAAACATTATATTTTCAATATAAAATCAATTAAAAATAAAAAATTATAAATATTTTATTTAAAAATAAATTTATATTACCTTTATATCTTCAATATAATACTCTAAAATTAAGCTATTCAAATTAAATATTAAATATAAAAATAATTAAAAATCATAAAAAAAATAGTAAGGTATATACCTTATAACTATTTAAAAAAATTTTTTGATTGAAAATCATCAGACTTTTAAAAAAAGAAAAAATACCTCTATTCAGATTATACTCACACCAACCAATTTCTGCCACTTTTTGACAAAAAAAACCAAAAAAAAGAAAATTATTTAAAAAAAAATTAATCCTAATAAATAACAAATTTCATATTAAACCAAAAAAAAAAATATAAAAAAAAGAAAATATATACTTTAAAGAAAATAAAAAATTATTTAATTCAAAAAAAAATCAAATCCCTAATCTTAAAATTAAAATACTCAAAATCCTAAACTTAACTTCTAATAAAATCAAATCAAATTTATAAAATATTAATCATATAAAAAAAGATCCAAAAAATAACATTACAAATCTAATAAATAATATTCTTAAAATTAAAATATTACTTTCAAACCTAATAATTATTAAATAATTCAATATAGAAAAATTTATTAATAATAAATAATAAATAACACGAACAGTATAAAAAAAAGTAAAAAAAAAAGAAACTAAAAAAAAAAAAAAAAAAACTAAATTCAAATTAGATATTAAAAAAAATTCAAAAATTAAATCTTTAGAATAAAAACTACAAAAAAAAGGAAACCCACATAAAGCTATTAAAGTAAAAATAAAAATTAATCTACAAAAAGGTAAATAATTAATTAATCCACCTATCTTACGAATATCTTGATTATTATTTATATTTAAAATTAAAATCCCAGCACTTAAAAATATTATTGATTTAAATAAAGCATGTATTAATAAATAAAAAAAACATATTTCAATTTTTCCTATACATAAAATTATAAATATAAATCTCATTTGTCTTAAAGTAGAAAATGCAATAATTTTCTTCAAATCAAATTCAAAAATAGCATTTAATCCAGATATAAATATAGTTAAACAAGAAATTACTAACAAATAATTAAAAAAAAAAAATTCTAAAAAAATTTCATTAAAACGAATTATTAAATAAATTCCTGCTGTTACTAAAGTAGATGAATGAACTAAAGAAGAAACTGGTGTTGGAGCCGCTATTGCTAAAGGTAATCAAGAAGAAAAAGGAATTTGAGCTCTTTTAGTTAATCTTGCAAACATAATTATTAAACCAATATAAAATAAATAATCCAAATTTTTATAATAATCCAAAAAAATAAAATTTCAAGAGCCAAAATTTAATATTCAAATTAAAGAAATAATAATAAATAAATCACCAATTCGATTTAAAAAAACAGTTACAAAACCAGAACTATAAGATTTTTTATTTTGATAATAAATTACTAAACAAAAAGAGACTATACCTAAACCATCTCAACCCAATAAAATTCTAATTATGTTAGGACTAATAATTAATAAAAATATAAATATAATAAATAAATTCATTAATATTAAAAATCGATTCTTATTAAAATCAAAATTTATATATTCTATTCTATATAATAAAATTATTGAAGAAATCAAAAAAACAAAAGAAATAAATATTAAACATATTCAATCAATTAAAATCACATATATAATAATACAAGAATTTAAAAAAAAAAATAAATATTCAATAAAATAAAATTTATCAAAATAAATAAAATACAATCCAATACAAAAAAAAATTAAAAATAAAATAAAATAAAAAAAAAAAAAAAAAAAAAAAAAAAATTAAATTTAATTATTTAAATATAAATAATAATCTTTAATTCCACAAATTAATATTTTAATTAAACTATTTAAATATATAAATAATTCTATTAATAAAAAAATTAAATTTAAAGGTAATCAATGTAAAAATAATAATATATATTCACTTAAATTAATAAATACTAAATAATTTATATTAAAAAATAATTTACCATATTGAGTATATAAATATAAATATAAACTATATAAAAATATTAAAATTATTAAAATTAAATAATAAAAATATAAAAAATCTAATCAAATTATTAAACTAATTAATAATATTAACTCTCCAAATAAATTTAAAGAAGGAGGAAAAGATATATTAGAAGAACATATTAAAAATCATCAAAAAGACAAAAAAGGATAAATATTAATTAATCCTTTATTTAAAAAAATTCTTCGACTTTTAAAACGTATATAACAAATATTACTTAAACAAAATAAACCAGAAGAACATAATCCATGACCAAACATTAAAATTAAGGAACCACAAAAACCTCAATTATTAAAAGTTAATAAACCAATAATTACTAAACCTATATGAACTACTGAAGAATAAGCAATTAAAATTTTTAAATCTCTTTGAAAAAAACAAACTAAACTTAAAATTAATATACCTAATAAACTTAAAGAAATCAAATAAAAATTAATGTATAAGCTAATTTTAAAAATTAATATTAAAATATGATAAATACCAAAACCCCCTAATTTCAATATAATACCAGCTAAAATTATTGAACCAGAAATAGGAGCTTCTACATGAGCTTTAGGTAATCAAATATGAAATATAAATAAAGGTATTTTCACTAAAAAAATTATTATTAAAAAAAAAAAAAAGAAAAAGTTAAATTTATTAAAATAATCATAATAATATATAAAAATAAAATTAAACTTATTCAAATATAATAAACAAGAAAAAAAAGGTAAAGAAAAAAAAATTATATAAATAATTAAATAAAATCCAGCTTTAAAACGCTCATATTGATAACCTCAACCATAAATTAAAATAATAATTGGAATTAAATTAATTTCATAAAAAATATAATATAAAATAAAATTACTACTAAAAAAACAAAAATAAAAAATAAAAATAAAAATAAATATTAAAATATTAAAATATTTATAATAATTAAGTTTAACTCTAACACTCGCTAAATAAACTAATCTAATAATTCATCTCCCTAACATAAATATTAAATAAGAAAATATATCTATTCCAAATATATAACTAATATTAAAAAAATAACTTGACATAGGAATCTTAAAATATATAAAAAAAAAAAAAAAAAAAAAAAAAAAATTCTGAGTAATCCACCATCTTTTAACTTTTAAGCTAATAAAAATCATACTAAAAAAAATTAATATAAAAATTATTAACATTGTAAAATTATTAATGATTTTAAATAATCATTACCATACATACGAACTATTATAATTAAAATAGTTAATCCTAAAACTCTTTCTCTAATACAAAAAATTAAAAAAATTAATAATAAAATATATTGTTTTATAAAAATTATAAAATTTATTAAAAATATTAAAGATAAAATTAATAATATATATTCTAATCCTAATAATATTATTAATAAATGATTAAAATTAAAAATATAAAATAAAACTCTTGAAAATATTATAAATAATAAAACTAATATAAATAATCCTATCATTTTAATAGTTTAAAAAAAACATTGATATTGTAAATCAAAATTATAAAATTATTTAAAATAAATCAGTATAAATATAAAATATATTATCATTAATATCCAAAATTAATATTTTAATTAAAATATATACTGAATATTAATTAAAATAATTCTATTAATAAATTTTATTATATCAATCATTATTATTACCTTAAAATCACCTTTAAAATCTAATTTAATAATTTTAATTCAAACTATCTTACTAACTTTAATAATTAATTTAATTAATAAAACATCATGAATTTCATTTATAATTTTTATTTTATACATTGGAGGATTAATAATTATTTTTCTATATATTTCAAGAATTGCTTTTAATGAAATTAATATTAATAAAAATTATATAAATAAAATTATAAAAATAATTTTATTAATTATAATATTTTACTGATTTAAATTATTACTATTAATAGAAAATTTTAAATTTAATAATAATTATTTATTTGAAGACAATTTCTTCCTAATAAATATATTTAATACCCCTAATAACTTAATAATATATTTTATTTTAATAATTTTATTTATCATATTAATTTTAATTATTTGAATATTAAAGTTAAATAAAGGTCCTATTCGACAAAAATTTTAATGAAAAAAAATCTTTTAAAATTATTAATACCTATAATTAATCTACCTACACCAACCAGAATTAGATTCATATGAAATTTTGGTTCATTATTAATAATTTGCTTAATTAATCAAATTTTAACAGGACTTTTTTTAGCATTTCATTATAAAACTGATATAAATTTAGCTTTTCAAAGAATTATTAATATACATCGAAATATTAACTTTGGATGATTAATTCGATCTTTCCATGCTAATGGAGCTTCTATATTTTTTATTATAATTTATATTCATATTAGACGAGGAATTTACATAAATTCCTTTAATTTTAAAATAACTTGAATTATTGGAGTTATACTATTACTAATTACTATAATAACAGCATTTGTAGGATATGTATTACCTTGAGGACAAATATCCTTTTGAGGAGCTACTGTAATTACAAATCTTCTATCTGCAATTCCTTATTTAGGAAACTCTATTGTTATTTGAATTTGAGGAGGATTTTCAATTAATAATGCCACTTTAACACGATTCTTCTCAATTCATTTTATTTTACCATTTATTATTATTATATTTACATTCATTCATCTTTTTTTTTTACATTTAACAGGATCAAATAATCCCTTAGGAATTAATAGAAATTTTGATAAAATTACATTCTCACCCTACTTTATTATTAAAGATTTAATTGGACTAATCATTTTTATATGAATATTTATAATTTTAGCTTTAATTTTTCCATATTTACTAAATGATCATAACAATTTTATTATAGCAAATCCAATAATTACTCCTAATCATATTCAACCAGAATGATATTTTTTATTTTCCTATTCAATTTTACGAGCAATTCCTAATAAATTAGGAGGAGTTTTAGCTTTATTAATGTCAATTTTAATTTTATTAATTATACCATTATTAAATAATAAAAAATTTTTAACAATTAAATTTTATCCTATTAATAAAATTTTATTTTGACTTTTTATTATAACATTTATTATTTTAACTTGAATCGGGATACAACCAGTTGAATATCCTTTTATTAAAATAGGCCAAATCTTTACTTTAATTTATTTTTCATATTTTATTTTAAATTTTTATATATCTAAATTATGAGATAAAATAATTTAATATTTAATTACTTTATTTTAAGTTAATTAATTTAAATAAAAATTTTTATTTTGAAAATAAATCTTAGAATAAAATTCTATTAACTTAGCTTAAATTAATGATATAAATTAAATAACTTCAAAGAATAATTAAATATAAATATAAATAAAGCTAATGGTAAAATTAACTTTCAAATTAAATATATTAATTTATCATAACGAAATCGAGGTAAAAATCCTCGTAATCAAATAACTAAAAATATAAATAATAAAATTATTATATTTAAATAAAATTTATTTATTAATAATCCAAAAAATATTTCAAATAATAATATTCCTATAAATATAATTCTTATATATTCAGATATAAAAATAAAAATAAAAGATATTCTTCTAAACTCAATATTAAAACCAGAAACTAATTCAGATTCTCCTTCAGAAAAATCAAAAGGAGATCGATTTATTTCTGCCAAAAAACTCACTAATAAAACAATAAATAAAAAAAAAAGAAAAAAAAAAAATTTAATATTAACTTGATAAATATAAAAATCACTTAAATTAAATCTATTAATTATAAATAATAAATTTATAATAATAAGTATTATTCTTACTTCATAAGAAATCATTTGAGAAATAAATCGAATTATCCCTAAAACTGAATAATTAGAATTCGAAGATCAACTAATTATTAAAAAAACATAAACTATTAGTCTAGAACAACAAAATACAAAAATTAAACCAAATCTCATAATATAATTATTACTAAAAAAAGGATAAATAAATCAAAAAATAACTGAAATAAATAAACCTAAAATAGGAGAAATTAAAAATATAAAAAAATTTAAATTATTAGGATAATTAACTTCTTTAAAAAATAATTTTAATCCATCCCCTATAGGTTGAAAAATTCCTTTAATTAAAAATTTATTAGGCCCTTTACGTAATTGAATATATCCTAAAATTTTACGCTCTAATAAAGTAAAAAAAGCTACTCTTATAAATACTATTAAAAATAATATTAAAAAATTAATTAATATAATTAATATATAATAAATTACTATTTATAATTAAAATTATATAATTAAATTCTAAATTTAACACAATTATCTGCCAAAATAGTATAAAATTAATTTTATTCATTTACTATAAAATATTATCTAATTATTTAATCCTTTCGTACTAAAATAAATATAATTTTAAAAGATAGAAACCAACCTGGCTTACACCGGTTTGAACTCAAATCATGTAAGAATTTAAAGGTCGAACAGACCTAAAACTTAAAATTTTGCACCTAAGATTAATCTTAATTCAACATCGAGGTCGCAAACTAATTTTTAAATTTGAACTTAAAAAATTAATTACGCTGTTATCCCTAAAGTAACTTTTTCATTTAATTAAAATTTTTAATTCAAAATATATCATTAATTTATGTAAATTTTTAAAAAAAGTTAAATAATTTTTTTTATCACCCCAATAAAATAATTAAAAATATTAAAATTTTTATTAACCAAATATTTTAATAAAATAATTATAAAGTTTTATAGGGTCTTATCGTCCCTTTAAAATATTTAAGCTTTTTTACTTAAAAATAAAATTTTAATTTTATAAATAATAAAGTTTATTTCTCATCAAATCTTTCATTCCAGTCCTCAATTAAAAGACTAATTATTATGCTACCTTTGCACAGTCAAAATACTGCAGCTATTTAATTAATCATTGAGCAGATTCTATATTAAATAAATCTTAATACTATGTTTTTGTTAAACAGATGAAAATAATTTTTGCCGAATTCATAATTCATAAATAAATTATTATACTAATTTAATCATTATTACTATAAATAAAATATTAATTTATAAAATTTAATAATAAAAATAAATACATCTATAATAAATTAAATAAAACTAAATAATAAATTTTTACAAACTTATATAAAAATTTCTATTCCTAAAAATTATTTAATAATCATATTATTATATAAAAATTTCAAGCTTATCCCTAAAATAATTTAAATTTAAAATAATATTTATTCATAATTATAAATAAAACTTTTAAAATTCTAAATTAAATTTAATTCTTAAATAACTAAATATTATATAACGAATTAAATTTCAAAACTAAAATTATTTTTTAAATATTTATAAAACAATAAATTAATAATAAAATTAACTCTATATATTTTGAGAATTTAAAAATAAATTAAAAATTTTAATTAACCCTGATACAAAAGGTACTAATTTATTCTTTTTTAAATTTAAAAAATTCTTTTACAATACTATTAAACTATAAATCTTAAAATTTATTTTTACTAAATACTAAAACAACAAATAAATAAATTACTTTTATAAAATTCTTATTTAAAAAAAATAAAATTAATAATTTTAATTAAATAAAGTTATTTAATAACATCTTATCATTGTAAATGAAATACTTAAAATTTAGATATTTATTTTAAAAATTCTTTCTAAATACACTTTCCAGTACACTTACTTTGTTACGACTTGTCTTATTTTTAATAAGAATGACGGGCAATATGTACATATTTTAGATCTATATTCATATTAATAAAATTATTAAATTTACTATTAAATTCAGTTTTATTTTAAATTTTCATATAAAATTCCAAAAATTAAATTTATTGTAACCCATTATTTTCTTATTTATAAACCACATCTTGACTTAACATAAATTATTAAATTAATTAAAGAAAATAAATTTTTAAATATATTCATGACAGCGATATATGAATTAAAATAAAATAAGTAAAATAAATCGTGGATTATCAATTAAAAAACAGGTTCCTCTAATAAGACTAAAATACCGCCAAATTTTTTAAATTTAAAGAACTTAACTATTAATTTTTTAGCAAAATTTTTTAAATTTTTATAATAGGGTATCTAATCCTAGTTTTAAATAAAATTTAATAGATTAAAATAATTATAATTATAATTCTTAATTAAATTTCACTTTATAAAAAAAATTAAATTATTTTTATTATTTAATACTAATAACTAACCTATTTTATTTACATATTATGTTTAACCGCAACTGCTGGCACATATTTAGTTTATGTTTAAATTAATAATTAAATCTAAATTTCATTAATTTTTAATGTTAAATACTGAGATTTTTTAAAATTCTTTAAGAATAAATTAACAAATAAAAATTTTCATATATTTTTTTAATTAAATAAAATTTTATAATAAAATAAATTATTATTTAAAAATTTAATAAAATATGGTTTTATAAATAATAATTTAATATTAATAATAAATTTAAATGATCTATTCCATTTAATTATACTTATATTAATAAATATTAATTAATTTATATTTAATAATAATTCTGATTTAAATTTCCCTATTTAATCAAAATTGAATAATATATAAGGTTTTATATATAAATATATAAATACATACTATATACTATATCTATTAAAGAGTTAATAACATTATATCATATTTACATATATATATATTATATATAGATATATAAGAAATGTATAAATAATACTAATACATATGATATTATATATGTATATATTATATATAGATATATAGATATAAATATATAGATAATACTAATAAATAAGGATTTACATATATATATCTATATATATATATATATTATAAGTAATACCGATTAATAAGGTATTATATATATATATACTATATATAAGAAGTATATAGATGTATATTCTATTATATATTTATAAATCTCTTATATACTTCTTTTATTCTCTCTTTCTTTTATTCTTTTAATCTTCTTTTATCATTTTTTTTTTTAGAGGTGGGCATAGCCCCCCTCTTTTAACAATTTTAAAATATATGGTTTTATAAAACATGACTTTTTAGGATTAATTTTTTAATAAATAAATTTTTTTCTAAATTAGTTATTTCTATTATTTTCTAAATAAAATATTAAAAGAAATTAAAATTAATCATTAGTAATATTAATAAATTAATCAACTTAAAATATCAATAAAATCAAATTAATAATTTAATATTAATAATAAATTTAAATGATCTATTCCATTTAATTATACTTATATTAATAAATATTAATTAATTTATATTTAATAATAATTTTGATTTAAATTTCCCTATTTAATCAAAATTGAATAATATATAAGGTTTTATATATAAATATATAAATACATACTATATACTATATCTATTAAAGAGTTAATAACATTATATCATATTTACATATATATATATTATATATAGATATATAAGAAATGTATAAATAATACTAATACATATGATATTATATATGTATATATTATATATAGATATATAGATATAAATATATAGATAATACTAATAAATAAGGATTTACATATATATATCTATATATATATATATATTATAAGTAATACCGATTAATAAGGTATTATATATATATATACTATATATAAGAAGTATATAGATGTATATTCTATTATATATTTATAAATCTCTTATATACTTCTTTTATTCTCTCTTTCTTTTATTCTTTTAATCTTCTTTTATCATTTTTTTTTTTAGAGGTGGGCATAGCCCCCCTCTTTTAACAATTTTAAAATATATGGTTTTATAAAACATGACTTTTTAGGATTAATTTTTTAATAAATAAATTTTTTTCTAAATTATAAATTTTAAACCAATAAACTTTTATTTATTATAAAATTAAATAAAATGCCTGAAAAAGGATTACTTTGATAGAGTAAATCATGTAAATTAAAATACTTTTATTAATTAATTTTAATTAATTATTATAAGAAAAATAAGCTAAATTTAAGCTTTTGGATTCATACTTCAAATATAGATTAAAATCTTTTTTCTAATTAACTTATTTATTTATAAATATTAAATTATTATAAAAAATAAATTAAACTTAAATAATAAAATTAAAATTAATTAAATTTAATTAATTTTTATATTTTTAGAATTAAACTAATCCTTAAGAATCAAAATCTTAAATGCATTAAACAATAAAATATAATTAAGAAAAATAAATTAATTAAAATTTAATGAAATTAAAATTCAATTATAAAATAAAATTTTTCTAATAAATTTAAATTTAACAAAAATTATCTTTATTACTTTAATAATATTTAGAACTATTATCTCAATTTCCTCATCAAATTGATTATCTATATGAATAGGATTAGAATTAAATCTTTTTACATTTATTCCAATCTTAAACTTTAAAATATCAATTTATTCTATTGAATCTACTATAAAATATTTTTTAATTCAAGCTTTTGCCTCTATTATTTTATTAATATTCTTAATTAATAAATCTTTATTTTTTATAATTCAAATTAATATAATAATTATTATTCCATTATTAATAAAATTAAGACTTATACCATTTCATTTATGACTACCTTCAATAATTGAAGGTTTAAATTGAATATCTTGTTTATTATTAATAACTTGACAAAAAATTTCTCCAATAATTATAATTTCCTATTTAAATTTAAACAAAACAATTATATTTACTATCATAATAATTTCATTAAATAATTTATTTGGAATAAATCAAAATTCTATTCGAAAAATTTTAGCTATATCATCTATTAATAATTCTTCATGAATATTAATCGCAATCATCATAAATGAAATTTTATGAATTAATTATTTTATAATTTATACAATTTTAAATACAATAATTATTTATATTCTATCAATATATAATATTAACTATATTAACCAACTAAAATTTTTTAACTTTAGTTTTTTATTTAAATTAAATATATTAATATTAATTTTTTCAATTATAGGTTTACCCCCTATACTAGGATTTCTAATAAAATGAATATTAATCAAAATATTAATTTATAATAAAATAATTTTTATTTTAATTATATTAATTACATTAACAATTTTAAATTTATATTTTTATTTAAAAATAACTTATTTTTTATTATTTAACTTTAATTTATTTAATAAATGATTTTTCCAAAATAAAAAAAATAATAATTTTAATATTATTTTATTTATAAATTTTTTTAGATTATTCTTTAGATTTATATTTTTTTATTAACTAAGATTTTAAGTTAATTAAACTATTAATCTTCAAAATTAAAAATAAAATATCATTAAATCTTAATTAATTAATTTAATACCTTTAAATTTGCAATTTAACATCATTACTTTGAATATAAAATTAATTGATAAAAAGATATTAAAATCTATATATAAATTTACAATTTACAACCTATTATCAGCCATTTTATCT